CTCTTTGGATAATAGGTACTGTAGCCGGTATTGTTATAATTGGTTTACTTGGTATTTTCTTTTATGGTTCATATTCCGGATTAGGTTCATCTCTGTAATAACCGGATGAACTAGGTTATAGACATGAAAGCATAAGAACTCAACGGGATCCCCGTTGAGTTCTTAATAATCAATAATCATAATATTTTTTTATGATTGATGTTCTGAATCAATTACTCAAAAGTATCTGTGAATACTTTTAAAATGAAAATAAAGAAGGAATCACTCGATTTCCGTTTTTTGGATGACTCACAATTCTATATAGTTCTACATATATGGATTTCTATCGATTAGATATCACTTTCTATACTACCTAATCTTAATTTAATCAAAGTTTCCTTTTTTCGATTTTCGAAGTTCTATTTGGTCAATAAATTTACCGATATTTTTGTTTGTCCACTACTTAATTAACATGTTAAATCTATTAACACGATAAATCGAAAAAAGGTTATGATAAACAAAAAAAAAAATGGAACCTACGAATAGGAATTTTTGACGAATAGGATCAAGAATCATTATTAATTCGACACAAGACGGGATTGTGTAAAATCCCTTTTCTTGTGTCAAAGACTAGGAGACGCACAACCCCCCCCTAAACTCCTGTTCCTTTCATTTCTGCTTTGGTTTATATTCTCATTCTCCGCTTATTTATCTTTTGTTTTGACTCTATTCAAATATAAAACTACGGATTCATTCTATATCACTTCGATTTTGATTGAAAAAACAAAGAAGAGATAAGTAAAATCAAATAGTCGTCTTGACAATATACACATCATAACCAGTAGAAGTAATTTCCGAAATACGAAAAAAGAAACAAACAAAATTTTTTTGATCATACACAATTACATAATATAATTGCCAATAAAAGTTTATTTATTTTTAGAGTTTGGTGTTGAAAAATCTGCGGATCTAGAAATTCATTTCGGACAATTGAACCTTCTCAAACTGTTTCTTTTTAAGAACCAAAAAGATTTGTGCAAAAATAACGGATGCCAAGAAGAGCAAAAGGCCTTGGACCCGTAATGGATCTTGAAGTACTACTTCTGCATCCCCCTGACCAAATCCGCCCACATTAGGATTACTCGTTAATGGTTGATCAAGTTTGATGGATTCGCCCTCAGAAACAAGAAGTTCCGGCCCCGGAGGGATAATATCAACCACTTGACGTCCATCCAATGCCTCCACTATGGTTATTTCGTATCCCCCCTTTTCTTTTCGTATGATTTTACTTACTATACCTGCGGCGGTAGCATTATAAACATTGTTGTTACTCTTGCTCCCGTCGGGATAAATCTGCCCCCTTCCTCTGTTCCCGCCTACGTATATGGGATATTTTAAGAAATGAGCGTCTTTCTTAGTAGCGGGATCAGGGGAAAGAATAGGAAAGGTGATTTCACTATATTTCTGACCAGGAACAGGACCTATCACAAGAATATTTTTTTTAGTAGGGCGGTAACTTTGAAAAGACAGATTTCCTATCTTTTCTTTAATCTCGGGCGAAATACGATCGGGCGGGGCTAGTTCAAACCCCTCGGGTAAAATAAGAACAGCCCCCACATTCAAAGCCCCTTTTTTACCATTAGCAAGAACTTGTTTCACTTGCAGATCATAGGGAATTCGAACAACTGCTTCAAATACAGTATCCGGAAGTACCGCTTGTGGAACCTCGATATCCACGGGTTTATTAGCTAAATGGCAATTGGCACATACAATACGGCCCGTTGCTTCTCGTGGATTTTCATAACCCTGCTGTGCAAAAATCGGATAGGCATTTGAAATGGGTGCCTGAGTTATTATATATATCATGAGCGATAGAGAAATGGATCGAGTAATCTTTTTCTTTATCGACGAAAAGGTTTTTGTAGTTTGCATGGTCCAATCATTGATCCCGAAATTTTTTACAATAAAATTAGGTAGGTCGCTAGTAGAGTTCCCTATCTAGAATTTTGCTATTTACTTAAATAATTTTTCTGAAATATTGGAGAAATCCCTTGGCTGGCAAGAAAGAATAAGTACAATTTTGAGTGTTTGTTTTGCTTATGTACAAAGTAACAAAAATATTAGAATTTGGTCGTTCGATCATTTTTCAGTCATTCATTGAATGATAAATCACTACAAGTGAAGGAGATACGCGATTTAAATAACGAAAGATCAAATATTTAAAAATTGTATCTAAAATAACTGGAAAAGTAGAAACAAGACCGGATATAATTTGATCATTATGAGCAAATCCAAAATTTTTGTAGACAGAGCCAATCATTAATTCCCAACCGTGGGGCGAATGGAATCCTATACACAAATCAGTTAATAAAAGAATAGAAAAGGCTTTTATTGTGTCGCTTAAGTTATATAGGAATTCTTGAACCCAAGAGTTAAGAAGCACAAGTTCTTCATTACCTAGAATAGAATAACCACTTAGAATAACGAAACAGATTATATTTGTCGAGAAGTGAAAAATTGTATGGATACGATCCTCGTTGTGCATCTTGATCAATTCGGTTGTTTCTTTATAGATTTCGACGCGAAGCTTTTGAAAATGGGTTTCTGGGTATTCCTTTATCATTTCCTCCAAACGAAAGAGTTCCTTTAAGTCTATGAATTTTTTTAGAATACTCTTTTCTTGAATATCATTCAAAAAAATTTCGGATTGGCTAATATTCCACCAATTAGTAATCCAAGATTCCAGACTTTTTTTAAATGAGAGAGAGATCCACCAAGGCAAAAATACTATAAATGCAAGATATAGAAGGGAAATGAATACTTTCTTTTTTGCCATTTTTTTCGTCTGTGAATTTTTGAAGTTTTAATGAACTCACCCCATGCATCGACTCTATATGATATTTCTATCAAGCATAAGTTATATCCCAAGTCATCGAGTCCATTAATCTAATCTATTTCGAGGTTTTTATTTGTGATGCAGTATAGTGGTTAGGTTAGTTCTTGAATCTAGAAAGAATAGAGAAATCAAATAAGAAAGAGCCCACTTCAAATTAATATTAGTCGGATTTCGAGACGAAAGAACTCCCATTCTATTAAATAAAATAGCAAATTTTTCGATTTCAAAAAAAAAAATTATGGACACAAAAATTTTCGTTTTAGGGTTGCTTCGTATACGTTTATTTTGGCTTGAATCGGCATTCAGAACAAACTTCCGTTAAGTTATGGTGTAGAAAAAAAAAAGGGGGTTCTTGAGTTTTTTCCCTCTGGCAAAGTATTCGTTTTTTAGTTCCTTTTTTCAAAATACTTCAATTGGTACGCGCAAGAAATAGGCCAATTCAGCAGCTTTTTGTTCAATTTCTCGTGGAGTCAAATTTTCATCAGTACGCGTCAAGGGAATGGCCCCCTGGCCTCTGATTTCCATATAAAGGACCCGACGAGCAAAAAGACCCTCTTTATTTTCTATTCTGATGGACTGAATATCTTTCATAAGGAATCGCAGGAATATGCGACGGTTTTTTCCAGGAAATCCCCAACGAAAAATACACACTATGCCCTCTTTTATATCGAATCGATCATAACCACTACCCACATTCCACGAAATTGTGCACCACAAGTAGGAGCTAATAAAAAGACCCGCAATCCCATAGAAAGACATCACGATCCCTTGTGGAAAAAAATTTATTTGCTGAGAAGGAAATAAAGATATAAAATTCCTACCAAAATAACTGGAGGTTCCAACCAATACAAAACCTAATGAACCTAAAAAAAGAATAAGGGCCCAACCAAAATTACTTATTTTTCGAGATCCCGCTATAAGTTCTATCCATATACGTTCTGATCGCCAACTCATATTCTCACTAGACCTAGTTGCATTTTATTTGAATTGGAAGAATAACAAAAATAAATTTGATTTTACTTTTTTTGTTTCCGAAACAACTCTCATCAACCAGCACTACTACGATGTGAACCTTTTAGAAAAATTCATCGAATTGCTTAGATCAAAACAAAAAAAAACCTCTCTTTCATACGATTTGATTTCCTATAGATATCCCCATATAGATATATTTACTTTACATTTCCGAAATTCTTCTCGATACCAATCCATTTGAAAATTGTTATAATTCATTTACCCATATATCATGTTTACACATACATAAGAGCTTATGCTCGAAATAAACCACATGTTATACCATATTCTACGAAATAGATATGGGTGTTATGATGAAAATAAGTTAAAAAAATAATAATTGGATAAGAGGTGTCCCTATAGTATCTAAAAAATCTTGTTTTTTTGAACATAAAGAGATAAAGAAACCATTGCAATTGCCGGAAATACTAAGCCCACTAAAGGCACAAAAACGGAGGGAAAGTTGTTGAGAGTTATCATTGAATGGGTACCTCGATTTAATATTTGTACCTGTTATTTTTATTTATTGTTTTCTATTGTAACTTTATATTGTTATAAAGATATTTTATTTTATAATTCATATATAATAATTATATATAATTATTATACTTATATTATACTAAGTATACCTAAGTGAGTATATACCAAAATAAGGAATATATAAGTCTATGTTTTACTATTTTTTTTATTTAATAAGTATTTATTAAACAAAAAATATGTAAATAAACGGACTTATTCGCCTTTCTACACGTTTCTACACGAAATATATGTATGATAATCCACCTTTTTATTATTCATATTATTAGTTAGTTTCATGCTCTTGTCTTATAATTTCAGAATTTTAATTTCAAAAAATTGATTGCGTTTTATTAATTAATAAAATAATTAATAAATTTAGACCCTACTCTACAGCTCTCCTTAATCTAAGTTTGATTCAAAGGAAAGAAAGCATGTAGCCGAAATAATTCACTCAAAACACCCTTTAAAGGATTACGTGGTACGATTGGATCGAGTAAGCCCTTATGGAATAAATATTCAGCCACTTGTGAATCCTCGGGTACTGTCTTATTCAATGTTTGTTCAATTACTCTTTTACCCGCAAATGCAATATAAG